GCTCCTCCTTTATGTGCATAATGATAATAATACATGGAATCAAAAAGACTGAAATATTCTCATTATAAACTAAGCGGGGCTGGTGTTTTTACAAGAAATCTCTAGCCAACCTTCTTGTAGAAGATCTTTCCTTAACATCAAGCATGTTGGTATTAGATAAAAAAAGTTACTCCAACAATTTCTTTGTCTTCAACGCCCTTTAATTTGCAGGAATTAGTCACTTCAACAGTCTTCGATGGTTATACGGGTATCCAAAATACGAACGAGATGGATGTTTGTTGTCCCAACCATTGTTAGTCCCGATCCTGATAAGGAAAAGGGATAATTTATAACAAAGTTTTCGTGTGTTGATTCCTAGGAGTAGTGCTTCTTCCCCTATGCCCCCTATTGGTACTAGTGGAGTAGGGTTGACCTAACCCATAGGTGTAACCTTTCGCTCAATACTCTAGAATCGACAATTGAAGCATCTGAGGCTGCATTAATCGGGGATACACGACAGAAGGCGTTGTTTTATTTACAAACTTCACCTTCAACAAGCGTAGATTTATTTCCATAATTTTTTTCTTCCTATCCCGAATAATGTTGTCTTTCTCTTAAGACTGAGAGCGGTAAAAATATAAAAAAAAATAATCAAATCGCACCATCTCTGTAATAGGTGAATGCCTCTTTTTCTCCCGAAGTTGTCGGAATTATTCGTAATAAGATATTGGCTACAATTGAAAAGGTTTTATCAATAAAATTTCCATTTATCCCAGATCTAGACATAGGTGTATTAATTCTATAATTTATTTAAATTCCCTTTCGTGAGAAAACGATCCCACAAACAAAGGAATTGTGCAGTACGAAATAACATAAAAACGGATTCATTAAAATAAAAAGAAAGACCTTTTACTCAAATTGTTTCTTTTTGACAGGAATCAATAAAAAAAAATCCGGGGGCGGTTCATGAATTTGGAATAAATTTATGGGTTAAGAAGTTGGAGTAAAGAGTTGTTGTTGAAAAATCTAAAACTGGAAAGGAATTTTATAATTTTTATGAAAATTGAATAATAGTGTAAACTAAATAGAATCATGATTTAAAGGTATCCATTAAACACAGTCTAAAAAAAATATATCGATCATTGGATTCGTTTCAATTGAGTGATTTAATCCGGTATAAATATTAGAAAGGGCGGAAACACCATCTTCGCAAACATGAATAGATATATATCCTTATTTTACAATTTTTGGATTTATCTTTATCCCCAGCCTCGGAGGAAGGATTTTTCTTTGATGAAAAGTTTTCTATTTTTAGAGTTAAAATTGAATGTACATACCTATCCAAAATAATATGAATGACTCACTATTCACTCGGTTTTTGGGCCATAATCATTATGTGGGAGAGATGGCCGAGTGGTTCAAGGCGTAGCATTGGAACTGCTATGTAGACTTTTGTTTACCGAGGGTTCGAATCCCTCTCTTTCCGTACTCGTCAACTGATTCACCAATGTTACTGACTGCAATGCATCAAATAAGAATGGATACTCCAACAGTTAGACCTTTCTTTGATATAGATTATCTATCCCTACCCCGAATTTCTGTGGTACGAAAAATACTGGACAAAATCGACAAGGAATGAAAATACCCTACCGATCTATGATACATGAATAAGAGAAAAATCCCCAGATGAAACCCCTTACCTTACTTACCCCCGGTCCCTTTACTTAAGCCAAAACTAAGGGGGCAAAATTGCCCGAACCCTTGTTATTTTAGTTAGGGTTAAGTCTGACGAGAGTAATATTCTACAACTAGCAATTCGTTTATTTTCAAACCGACCCATTTACTATCTATTATTTGATTGACTAATCCTTCATATTGGAATGGGTGAAGAGTCAAATGTTTTGGTAATTCCTCACGGGGGGGTGAATCAAGATAATTTTGAATCAGAGCCCTGGATTTTTGCTCATCCCTCACTGTAATAATATCTCGGGGTTTGCAGCGATAACTTGGTATATCTACTATACGACCATTAACTAAAATATGTCTGTGGTTAACTAATTGGCGGGCTTGAGGAATAGTCGAAGCCATACCTAATCGAAAAAGGATGTTATCTAAACGCATTTCAAGTAATTGTAGTAAAACCTGACCTGTTGATCCTTTGGCTTTTCCGGCGATCCGAACGTATTTAAGTAATTGTTGTTCTGTAAGACCATAATGAAAGCGCAATTTTTGTTTTTCTTCTAAACGAATACGGTATTGAGATTTTTTGCCGGGGCGCGATTGGTTTCTAAGATCGCTTCCGGTTCTAGGCTTTTTACTAGTTAGCCCCGGTAAAGCCCCCAGACGACGGATTTTTTTGAAACGAGGTCCTCTGTAACGCGACATAAAGACTCCTTATTTTTTATGAAATTTCATAAAACAAAATTAAAACTAAACTAAAATATGATAAATTAAGCGAAATTTACTGAAGTATTACAAAGAATAAATAATTAGAGGAATTGTATCAATATCCGTACCTTAATTGTATATAAATAATTGTATTATATAAATAAAAAGAATTTTAAATAATAAAAATTTAGGGTTCTTTTCTTATCTTAATTGATTTGTTCTACAGAGATCGAACTCCTCCAATCCAATTTTTATTCATAATTGGAAGTTCCTACGAAATAATAGAAATAGATCAGTGACCTTTGGGAAAAGGGAAAGAAGTTTTTCACTTTGATTTCACATTATCCATTAAATTATGTAAAAAATCAAACAAATGTAGAAAAGCCGGCTATCGGAATCGAACCGATGACCATCGCATTACAAATGCGATGCTCTAACCTCTGAGCTAAGCGGGCTCGCATAACATAAATTGTACACATATACTAATTTAGTAAACTACTGAGATATTAATTGTTCATTCTTAGCTATTTCATAAGAAATATTATTTATATAAATATAAAAATAAATATATAAAATATATATAAAGAATATTTCCAAAAATATTGGATATTTGAATATTAAATTTCGATCTATTTCTCAAATATATGTTTATCGATAATTAATATCTTAATTAGCTTAATTAAATAGTAAGATTTTTTTTTTACTATTCTATAGTACTATGTTTTTTTGATATTTTATTATATTTCATATATATTATATATGAAATATATTTTCATTTTTTTATATATTTTATTTAGAATTATCTTCTAATTATAAATTAACGGAATGATTGTTTATAGCCATTTTATTAGTTATGGCTAGTAATTAAATTTAAAATTAATAATACTCAAATTTTCCTTTTTTTTGTTATGTTATAGAGGGTCTGCCCTAAGAAAAGGATAAGAATAAAATGAAAGATAAAAGTGTAATTCAGATCATAATGAAACACTCCTCTGGTTTCATTCGAAAAGGTGAAAGCTAAGATGAAAAAAAAAAAAGAATCGACCGTTCAAGTATTCAAAATTACACGGATAGAAATAGGGGCATATCTAAGTATAATAAATATATTATATATAGTATAATATATATGTTATGCGGTATATATCTATATTGAATTTCTGATATAGAAATGTGATATAGAAATGATAGAATCATTTCTGATTGGACCAAATACTGGTCTCCGATAGAGATCAAAGAAAATAGACAAGAAATCAAATAGTAGAAAACACTTTTCAATATAGGAACCGGTATCTAATGAATTCAACGGTTCCAGCATAATATAAACGAAAGAAAAAAGGGTGACGGCATCATAATGTGATCCTAATCACAAAACAAAAAAGGGGATATGGCGAAATTGGTAGACGCTACGGACTTAATTGGATTGAGCCTTGGTATGGAAACCTACCAAGTGAGAACTTTCAAATTCAGAGAAACCCTGGAATTAAAAATGGGCGATCCTGAGCCAAATCCTGTTTTATTAAAACAAACAAGGGTTTCATAAACCGAGAATAAAAAAGGATAGGTGCAGAGACTCAATGGAAGCTGTTCTAACAAATGGAGTTGGCTGCATTGTGTTAGTAAAGGAATCCTTACATCGAAACTTCCGAAAGGATGAAGGATAAACCTATATGCATACGTATAGTACTGCAATACTATCTCCAAATGATTAATGACGGCCCGAATCTTTATTTTTTTATATTTATATGAAAAATGAAAGAATTGTTGTGAATCGATTAAAAATTGAAAAAAGAATCGAATATTCATTGATCAAATCATTCACTCCATCATAGTCTGATAGATCTTTTTAAGAATTGATTAATCGGACGAGAATAAAGATAGAGTCCCATTATACATGTCAATATCGACAACAATGAAATTTATAGTAAGAGGAAAATCCGTCGACTTTAGAAATCGTGAGGGTTCAAGTCCCTCTATCCCCAAAACGAAACGGTTGACTCCCTAATTATTTATCTTTTATCATTTTGTTAGCGATTCAAAATTCGTTATGTTTCTCATTCATTCTACTCTTTCACAAACGGATCTGAGCGGAAATTTTTTTCTTATCACAAGCCTCATGTGTTATATATATGATACACGTACAAACGAACATCTTTGAGCAAGGAATCCCCATTTAAAATTTAAATTGAATAATTAACAATATATATCATTATTTGTACTGAAACTTAGAATTTTTTTTTGAAGATCCAAGAAATTCTATACAGGGCCTGTATAATACTTTGTAATACTTTTTTCGTTTTTCTAATTGACATAGACCCAAGTCCTATATTAAAATAAAATGAGGATGATGCGATGTGTCGTGACTGGTCGGGATAGCTCAGCTGGTAGAGCAGAGGACTGAAAATCCTCGTGTCACCAGTTCAAATCTGGTTCCTGGCACATGAGTAATTTGTATGAGTATACATTCTACAAATTAATTGATATGGGTCAACATACATATTCATTATATAGTATAGATCTAGTATAGATCATGTAGATCATGATACATATTTATCCATCTAAATGTCGGAGATATACCCCTTAATATTTATATTTATATATTAATAATATTTATATTTATATATTAATATATATAT